GGGCCAATGACCCAAGGAAACGAAAGAATCGGTTACATTTTTCATATGCTTTCCTCTTATAGATAGGACTAACAAATTTGAACAGAGTTCCTTTTGTATCACTTCGCCCCCCTTTTTTTATTGATTTCTTTTTTATTATTATTATGAATTTCCTTATTATAAATATGAATAATTTTTAATAAACATTTTTTCTAAATTCCCAATCTATTTATTAGTCCCAGGTCTCATGTCAATTGAGAAATACCTCGTTCGTTGCAACACTTCCTAAAAGTAAAAAAAAAAGTTTCCATTAAGAATAAGAATGGGAGGGAAGAAATCGAGTGGGTCTGCTATGTTAATTCCTCATCCTCAAATCAATCCATCCCGGGGGATATTGTATCAACGAAGAAGTGATTGTAGGGATGAAGTTTTGATATAATTCGACAAGCCCACGGCAATCAAATAAGAAAATTGAAGTATGTATTTTTCAATTTATAGGATTAAACAAAAGGATTCGCAAATAAAAGCGCTAATGCCACGACCAGTCCGTAAATCGTTAAAGCTTCCATAAAAGCCAGACTAAGCAATAAAGTACCTCGTATTTTACCTTCTGCTTCTGGTTGTCTCGCGATACCTTCTACGGCTTGTCCCGCAGCAGTACCTTGACCAACTCCAGGTCCAATAGAAGCAAGTCCTACAGCCAATCCAGCAGCAATAACGGAAGCAGCAGAAATCAGTGGATTCATATTAAGTTCCTCGTACAAAAAAAAAAAGAAATGGTTAATGATACAATCAACCAATGAATTATTACTTAACATCACTAAGACCTATCCGGAAAAAAAAACTAAGAACTCTGAATTGAAATGACAATATTACTGAATCATCAGAACTACTTCCATATCTCGTTTTTAGTTCCTATCCATGGAGTCTTTGTAAATCTATACGATTCTAATTCTTCCATTTCTTTGTTCCGAACCATTCCATTCTTTCAATTCTCCGCTCTTTCTCTTCGATATGCTTGACTTCATTTGTTTATTCATTCAATCCACAGTTACAGATAAAACGGAAGCGCTTGCATTGGCATCCATCTAAATTCAGTGGGATGGGAAATATATGGGTAGCCCATATATAACTAGTGAATATCTAATAGCACATATACATGTGTTTCTTTCATAATGTAAACAAACTATCTGTATCTTGTATTGAATCGGATTCTAGAATCATTCTTCGAAACATATACGGGGATTGACTTATAGCCCTTACATATACCTAGCTAGACCTACCTAACTTAATAATATATATATAGTTTTTCTTTTTTTTTTTTTTGTTTAGGCGCACATCGGAAACAGATAACATAACAATTCTTATTTAAATTATGAATCGTAATTGACTGAATGAACAAATATAAATAGAATATCGATTGGAGAGGTATGACATAAATGGGCCAAACAGGAATCTTAGGAAAAAGATCTTTTCGATCTCTTTCCTTTTTTTTTTTTACAATTCTCTAATATCGTACATTTTTTTTTCTTGCTCCTACTCTAGATCGTATATACCGGTATTTGTATATATCATGTTCCCCGAGTCAATTATCTTGAGACGCCCATGAGTTGGGATAAGCTTCTTTTTTTTTTTTTTGAGAAAAAAAAAAAAAAAAGACCATTTCGGAAGCTAGTCAATGATGACCCTCCATGGATTCGCCTATATAAGCTGCGGCTAAAGTTGCAAAAATAAGAGCTTGAATCCCGCTTGTGAATAATCCAAGGAACATGACGGGTATAGGAACCACCGAAGGTACTAAAGAAACAAGAACAACAACTACTAATTCATCAGCTAATATATTCCCGAAAAGTCGAAAACTAAGTGATAAAGGTTTTGTGAAATCTTCTAGGATGTTAATTGGTAAAAGTATTGGAGTTGGTTGAATGTATTTACCGAAATAACCCAATCCTTTTTTGGTAAGACCCGCATAGAAATATGCCACTGACGTAGGTAAAGCTAAAGCAACAGTAGTATTTATATCATTCGTGGGCGCAGCTAACTCCCCATGCGGTAACTGTATGATTTTCCGGGGTAAAAGAGCACCTGACCAGTTAGAAACAAAAATAAATAGGAACATAGTTCCAATAAAGGGAACCCAAGGACCATATTCTTCTCCAATCTGAGTTTTGCTCAAGTCTCGAATGAATTCAAGGACATATTCGAAGAAATTCTGACCGTCGGTTGGAATGGTTTGTGGATTCCGAACAGCTATAGTGGCTGAACCTAATAAGATAGCAATTACAACCCAAGAAGTGATAAGTACTTGGGCATGGACTTGGAAACTCCCTATTTGCCAATAAAAATGTTGGCCTACTTCCACATCGGATATATCGTATAACACTTTTAGTGAGTTGATGGAACAGGGTCGAACATTCATATTGCCCTCTGACAGAAATAGAACTTAAAAAGGAATTATTTTGATTCAGCCATCTCTTATCTCTTTCTCAACTCGCCTGCTTTAATCGTATATTTCGGATACCAAGCGATCGCATAATATTCCCAGCGATTTTTATCTCTTTTTTGAGACTCAGGGATAGTAACCGATTCAATCCATTTATGGAGTTTCCAAAGTCATTGACTTATCCTATTATTAATCAACAATTTCTTATATAGCTAGAACGGCCCTCACAAATTGCGGATACTAATTTGTTAAGAATCAATCGGATTGAAGCTATAGCGTCATCGTTCGCTGGAATCGAAATATCTGCGAGATCCGGGTCACAATTTGTGTCGATTAAACAAATTGTCGGAATCCCCAAAGTGAGACATTCTCGAAGAGCCGTATATTCTTCTTGCTGATCAACGATGATTACAATATCGGGTAACCCCGTCATATATTTGATCCCGCCCAGATATGTTTGCAATTGAGATAATTGCCTCTTCAACATTGCTACATCTCTTTTCGGGAGACAGCTGAGTTTCCCCGTATTCTGTTCCGATCTCAAGTCCCTGAATCTATGAAGTCTCATTTCTGTAGTGGACCAATTCGTTGACATACCACCGAGCCATTTTTTATTAACATAATGACACCGAGCTCTTATTGCAGCTGATGCTACTGAATCAGCTGCTTTATTTTTGGTACCAACTATTAAGAAGTGTTTTCCTATACTCGCTGCATCAAAAACTAAATCACAGGCTTCTGACAAAAAACGAGCAGTTCTAGTAAGATTTGTAATATGAATACCTTTACGCTTTGCAGAGATGTAAAGTGCCATTCTAGGATTCCATTTCCTAGTACCATGACCAAAATGAACTCCTGCTTCCATCATCTCTTCCAAATTCATGTTCCAATATCTTCTTGTCATTTCTCCCCACACTTTCTCTCTCTTTTTTTTTTTTTAAGAGGTACCTGAAATAAATAATTGTTCCGACGGAACCTTCCACCGGAGATTGACCGTTACGTTAATACATGGTTCAAGTCACTAATTGCTTTCTATTCGTTATTATCTTTATTACCAAATCAAATGACCAGGACTAGATAGTTAAAAGAAAAGAATGAATCTGTCATGAAATTCCGTAAATGATCGTTCTGATGTATCAGGTAAATTTTTGGGGATGCAAGAACTAAATAATTCTATGTGGTGGAACAAAATATCTCTCATTTCCATTTCCTCCTGGAATAGATTCTTCTTCTTGATTTCCAAAGGAATGTTGCTGTGTTGCCTTGAACGTTGGACTAATCCTTTGAATCCGGTACCAACAGGCATCATCCCCCCCAGAACAACGTTCTCTTTCAGGCCTTTCAACCAATCAATACGACCTCGTAGAGCGGCTTTTGCTAAAACTCGAGCGGTTTCTTGAAAACTCGCTTCGGATATGAAACTTTGAGTATTCAGAGACGCCCTCGTTATTCCCAATAAGATGGCTCGGTAACAGATCGCTTCTTCCAAAGCGCGCCCTGTTCGTTCTGCTCGCAACAATCCGATAAGTTCTCCAGGTGAAAAAACATTAGACATTCCATCTTCTGAAACCAACACTTTTGATGTTATTTGACGTACAATAATCTCTATATGCCTATTATGGATCTGCACCCCCTGGGATCGATAAACCTTTTGGATCTTATTAACCAAAGAGATACGACTTTGCGCTATGGTTAGTTCAGCGCCAATCAAGAATCTCCAAGGAATTCCAAGAATTCTTGTTATACGTTCGTTCCAACCTTCAACCCTCTTTTCTAGGTTCATCGATATTGAATCAATCGAACGCGCCTCTAACACTTGTTCCACTTTTGGAAGACCTTGTGTTATATCACCCGATCTCGATTTTTCATATATAAATGTAACTAATGTATCTCCTTCATAAAGGATTTCTCCACAATGGCCATGAACAGTTGCTCTTGGAGTAGCCAAATGAGGCTTAGCTGATCTTATTACTAAGGAGTCAACGTGAACAATTAGAACTTGACCCGATTTTATGTGTGGTCCGTATTTGGATATACATACATTTTCACAAATAAACTGTCCAAGGCTAATTATTGTGGATGTCTCCTCACAATAATCGTGAGGGCGAAAGCACCAATTCAAATCGAATGGATTCAAAATGATGCATGAATCGGGATTATAAATTCTTCCATTTTCATCCATTAAATAATATGGAAGTCCTTGGAAAGTCTGTTTGAAATTGTCAAGTAGCAAATATTTATTTAACAAGATCTGATTATGAGTTATTAAATAGAATAAATAGAAATAGTAAAATGAATAAAAATTCGTGATTTTAGGTACAATCCCTAAGGGACCCAATGAATTCCTAATGGGAATCGCGGGATCTTCTTTAATTAATTCTTTTGTCACTTTGTGAGATTTCGAACCATTGAATGGGCCAATTCGAAAACAATCGGATGATGACAAAATCAGAAAAGATGGATATTCCTTATTTCTATTCAGCAACGTACGAATAGTCCCTTGATGCTGGGTAAGTGATTGAATCCTCGCCTTGAAATAAAAAGGATTGATATTGGTGCGATCTGATCCATTATTGGG